GTTGGGTGGTTAGGACATCCTATCTTTAGAGATAAAGAGGGGCGCGAACTTTTTGTACGTCGTATGCCTACTTTTTTTGAAACATTTCCGGTTGTTTTGGTAGACGGAGACGGAATTGTTAGAGCCGATGTTCCTTTTAGAAGGGCAGAATCAAAATATAGTGTCGAACAAGTAGGTGTAACTGTCGAGTTCTATGGCGGCGAACTCAACGGAGTCAGTTATAGTGATCCCGCTACTGTGAAAAAATATGCTAGACGCGCTCAATTGGGTGAAATTTTTGAATTAGATCGTGCTACTTTGAAATCCGATGGTGTTTTTCGTAGCAGTCCAAGGGGTTGGTTTACTTTTGGGCATGCTTCGTTTGCTTTGCTCTTCTTCTTCGGACACATTTGGCATGGCGCTAGAACCTTGTTTAGAGATGTTTTTGCTGGTATTGATCCAGATTTAGATGCTCAAGTGGAATTTGGAGCATTCCAAAAACTCGGAGATCCAACTACAAGAAGACAAGTAGTTTGATACAATATTGCTTTGTTAATTGTTACTTTTCATTTTTATTTTGTGATTTGATATAGGGTACCGGATAAATCTTGATTTGAATCACTGCCTTTTCTTTGACTTTTGACTCTTGTTCTTTTTTTATCCGGGAGACGATCCCCAATAAACAGGTATGGAAGCTATAATTGTAAACCACGATCAAATCTATGGAAGCATTGGTTTATACATTCCTTTTAGTCTCAACTCTAGGAATAATTTTTTTCGCTATCTTTTTTCGAGAACCGCCTAAAGTTCCAACTAAAAAGGTGAAATGATTTTTCATTATCTCAATTGAAAGTAATGATCCTCCCAATATTGGGAGGATCATTACTTCAACTAGTCCCCGTGTTCCTCGAATGGATCTCTTAGTTGTTGAGAGGGTTGCCCAAAAGCAGTATATAAGGCGTACCCAGTAAAACTTACAAGTAAACCGGATAAAAAGATGGCAACTAGGGTTGCTGTTTCCATTATTATATAGTTTTAAGACATTATATAGTTTTAAGACCACAATGGATCTATGATAAGATCATTTATTTACAACGGAATGGTATACAAAGTCAACAGATCTTACTGAATATAAAATATTATGGCTACACAAACCGTTGAGGGTAGTTCTAGATCTGGCCGCCCCAAACGAACTAATGCAGGGAGTTTATTGAAACCATTGAATTCAGAATATGGTAAAGTAGCTCCTGGGTGGGGAACTACTCCTTTGATGGGTCTCGCAATGGCTCTATTTGCGATATTCCTATCGATTATTTTGGAGATTTATAATTCTTCCATTTTACTGGATGGAATTTCAATGAATTAGATTCACAAGAACCATTAACTGGCTTTTTAAATACAAAATGAAGCGTTTAGGTTTATGATTTTTATCCCATTCTATTTGGGTAGTTCGACCGTGGAATTTCTTTGTTTCTTCCGGAATATGAGTGTGTGACTTGGTATAATTGATCCTATGGATAGTACAGAGAATGGGTCTGTCATCTTGATAGAGATGGTTTTACTTCGTCGGATATTCATTCTAGTATCTGGAGCACGGAATATATATATGAAATAGATTACAAAGTATTAGAACTATGATTCATACTTAATAGTTAGACCTCGTGGCCGGACTTCAAAATTTTTTTTTTTTTTTCAAACTAAACTTTCGTTTAGGTTTATTTTGATCAAAGGACAAAGGTTTCTTTGGATTTTTAGTCATTATATCTATTCATTGAATAAGTGATGATCCAACGGTTCTTACTCAGGGAATTTGGGGACTTAGTTTGAAAAGGTTTTATTGAATCATCGTGGTTCTAGTATGAATCTGAGGTTTTAATCAATTAATAGGGTCTTAACAAGATAATTCCTATCAATAATAAAGAAAACAGCAGTAAAGACGCACTACACATAAATAACAACAAATAAAATAGGTAAATAGAAGATTCAAGAGGCCTATAACGATCAATATATAGACGAATGAGCCGACTTGATTTTTTGGCATTATAACCACAAAGAGGAGTTTTCGGATTTTTATTCTTTCGTATCTTCAGAAAAAATGAATCATAGAATTAAGAAATTTAAAACTTTCTATTACACACATCCGTTAGAACTAGTATTTGTGTGTTTATGTTTGAGCCGTATGAGATTAAATTTTCATATACGGTTCTCCGGGGGGGGTCTCCGTGATTTACCTATCTCAATAAAATCTATGATTGGTTCGAAGAACGTCTTGAGATTCAGGCAATTGCCGATGATATAACTAGTAAATATGTTCCTCCTCACGTCAACATATTTTATTGTCTAGGAGGAATTACGCTTACTTGTTTTTTAGTACAAGTAGCTACAGGGTTTGCTATGACTTTTTATTATCGTCCGACCGTTACAGAGGCTTTTGCTTCTGTTCAATATATAATGACTGAAGCTAATTTTGGTTGGTTAATCCGATCGGTTCATCGATGGTCGGCAAGTATGATGGTCCTAA